ACTCTTTCCTTTTTTTTGGATTATTTTTTGTTTGTTATTGTCTTCTTTATTATATTTCTTTCGAATGAATCGAAAATTCCAGAGTATATCTTTTCACGGGTCGAACCAAAAAAAAATAAACTTCGAATATTTCCCTCTTTACTTTACCTTTATCCGGCAGAAAAAAAAAGGAAAATTCCCTATTTTTTTGTCCATGTCCCTAAATTAAATATTAAATAATAGGAGACTTAAATGAAAGTCCCTTTCTCGCATTCGCTCTCCTGCATCAATATGGAAATATTTGGTACATGAAGCCATGATCTGATATCTATATCGAAATCCTATATAGATATAAACTGATCTTTTTCTGGAATCAAAGAAAGATATTGAAAAATATATTGCTCTTGTGACTCGGAAGAAATGGTTTCTCTGTGGAGGAAGGGAATAGCGATTTATTCCTATGGAGCATCCAGGAACAAGAAGATTCAATCGGAAATATCGACAAATTCTTGCGTGGTCCAAGGAAATAAAAAAAAGGGTCCGCTTCTACAATTTGATCTCTATCCAATTTGAATATCAGAATAGCTGATATAGTCATGATTCAATGGGTCAGGTCCACTTACTTTTTCTTTTCTTGATTTCTAATTTTTCCGATGGATTTAATTGGAACAATGGAGAAGTAGTAAAACTTGGGTTTGTCGATTCATAATTGAGATTGGGTATTATCTCGAATATCCATGTCCCGGGACCAAAAATATAAATAATGAAACATGAGGAGGAGTATAGCCTGTAGTGACATAGTAGTCCTCCTAATAAGTGGGATTCCTTATTATCATAATGAACAAATGTTCAACTTTATACCTATAACTCATTAGAATGATAACTCATTATGCGGTCCGTTTACCTTTTTTTTTATTACAAATATCAATAATATCTCTATTCTCCGATGAAAAATGAAGACTAAGGCGGGAGCTTCGTGGAAAAAGCCCTTTATCGGATTTGAACCGATGACTTACGCCTTACCATGGCGTTACTCTACCACTGAGTTAAAAGGGCCATTTTCTTCAATTCATGAAGAGGCCACTAACCACTATGAGTCTACTGCATGTATCTATGTATAGACTATATGTACATATATACATGTATGCATAGGGGGCTCATTCAAGAACAAGCCATTTGATTTACCTAGGAAGTTCTAGGGTCAAATCAAATGATTATTTATATTTGAGAAATATCAATGCAATGAATTGTTTCGCTCCTAATTGCTTTGCTTTTATTGACCCATCGAGGCGAGATTCACTTGATTGATACATGTACCAATCCGACATAGATCCAAAATATTTCATCGAATCATGTGATGAAGGATTCGGCTCGTACCCTGAACTGAATTCTTATAAAAAAAAAAGAATCTTTTCGATTACTTGTCAATCCCTTCCCAGATTTACGAGTTCTACATCACCTTTTTGAATCAATCAAAAAAAAATTCTATCATTTCTGAATTTCCTGGCTTAGTGTTAGTGAGGCATATCTCGTCTTAACGATGAGCGAATCAATGAGTGAAAATTGAAGAAAGGGGGTTTGACTTTTTTTTTGTCGGACAAATCCCCGCTGAGGGGATCCTATACTTCGTCATATATATATGATGGTTCATGAATGAACAATCCAAAAATTCTATGTAATTGTGGAAGCAAGAAAGATTCTTCGGATCTAGTCATGCCATTACATTATATTATATTGACAATTCCAAAAAACTGCTCATACTATGAGCATAATATGATGGCGATCGGGCAGGTATGCCCCTATCGTCTAGCGGTTCAGGACATCTCTCTTTCAAGGAGGCAGCGGGGATTCGACTTCCCCTGGGGGTAGGGTATTACGAAAGGAAGTTGATCATGGATTATCAATAAGCCTAGAATTGATTCTTCCTGGGTCGATGCCCGAGCGGTTAATGGGGACGGACTGTAAATTCGTTGGCGATATGTCTACGCTGGTTCAAATCCAGCTCGGCCCAATAATTCGCCGATCCATGGGGATGATATAACCAATTTGTCCTCCAGAAATGCCTGATATAGAGGAATAAATAGTCCATTTTTTCTGCTATATCCCTATTTCTTTGTTCATTTGTTCCCACGCGTTCTGATCTTTCTAACGATCTAGATTAATAATCTTTAAATAGAAGAAGGAGTAAAGAAAAAAAGAGTCCTTTTTTTTTTCATTGAAAGATTGATTATCTTATCAATCGATGTGGCAATAACCACAGGATTACTAGTAATCCGTGTCACTCTCACTATAGTTCATATCCATGTGAATATCAATCACTCGTGTTTCTGGTAAAACACGGCAATTATAAATATAAAGAAATTATAAGAATATGTATGAGAATATGTATGCTGTATAACTCATTTCCCTGGGATTGTAGTTCAATCGGTCAGAGCACCGCCCTGTCAAGGCGGAAGCTGCGGGTTCGAGTCCCGTCAGTCCCGACCTAGAATCCGATGAATCCATCAATTCATCTCTCCATTTTCTGTGAAGGGGGGGCAAGGGGCAGAATTGAATTCTCAGCGGTGGACCTTATTTCTTTCGTTTTTCGTTTCGCATTTCTCATCGAACAAATACGGTAATTTCAATTACTTCAACTAGTACCGATTGATGGGAGAGAGACATATGTAGATTGAATTGATCGGTGGTATCACCATATTTAGGATTCCAAGAGAGACTGTACTGGTCTGGCTTTTTCGATTGCTCCTGATCAATGGAATGAAATAGAGTACCCATATGTTTTCTGGGAACACATACACAAATTGTATTCGTTTATTGTACGATACACAATTAACTTAATATAGAATATAGTTACCCCGACAGCGACAGAGTACTTTTCAGATGAAACCTACCCCCTTTTCTAACTCCGATTTTGTGTAACCTCAATTACGAATTGAAAACAATTTCTCTATCTCATTTGAATTGCATACTTTCTTTTTGATGTATGTGTCTCAGTCCTCAATCCAAGGAAAGAGGATACTAATATAATAAAAGATCAAACAAAGATCCGCCTCTCTTGTCTTGTTCTAGGGAGGGAAGGAATGAATAGATTTTTTTCTTCCTATTTTACCCCATCGAAGAAAGAACAAAATCAATAAATAAAATAGTGAATTTATCGGAATATTCGATCTTTTTTTTATACCGGGACCCATTTTTATCACACTTCTCTGTCTCCCAAGAAGATTAGATCATCACAAAAACTTCGCTTAGAACTTAACTCATCCTTTTTTCCATTTCACTCCTACTGTTTGGGTCTGTGACCAATGGAACACCGGTTAGATAATACCTCATCAGATGATTGTATAAGGAAGACGGTAGGTTATAGAAAAGAAAGAGTGGAAATGAGAAATTCAATGGGATTCTTGATTGAATCAGGAATCCCATTTTGGATTCGGTATGGATAAAGGATCTTCCTATGTTATACTATTCAATTCTCGACGATGAATCCGATTTGATAGATCAGATATTGTTATTCATGATATTGATCCGATTCAGTATCATCAGGATGCAATCCATCCCATGGAATTTTCAGGAGAAAGACTTATTATCTCTATGGGATTAGATCCCGAGTTATTGCAAAGCAAAAAAAAAAAACGATGAGATTATGGAAGTCAATATTCTCGCATTTATTGCTACTGCGCTGTTCATTCTAGTTCCTACTGCTTTTTTACTTATCATCTACGTAAAAACAGTCAGTCAAAATGATTAATTTGAATGAAACTTGTAGTTCTTATCAATGATTGAAGAAATGAAAGGAATTCAAATCCCAAGTCTTAAATGAAATGAGTGGATTGGAGTCAGCAGTATATGAGATAGTATGGTAGAAAGAACTATATGAACCTTTCTACCACACTATCTATTATTGTATTGTATAAAGTTGTATAAAGATATGTGCTTGATATGGATCAATCTATAATATGTATCTACATATGTCTACATGTAAATAGCACTCCAATTCGATTTCTTCGCTACATCCATTTGTATTGATTCCGATCAATCTGAAATAATCGAACGTCAACTCTTCTAATTCCTAAGTTTCTGATTATTTTCAATATGGATCCCGAGATCTATCGAAACAATCAATGTAGGAAGAATAGTATGGGCATATATTATATAAATTATATAAAAGGAAAAAAAAATAGGGGTTGGTTGCTCCTCATTGTAATATCCATAATTCTGGTAAGGGCCGGTTCATCGAAATAGAATATTTAGGAAGAATTCGGTTGGAAAAAATTTCCATTTCCTATCATGTGTGTTCAGTTTGGAAATACGAACATGGGAATTAAATCATTGAAATCTTTGTTTGATCGAAGGGTTCTTATTCATATATTACTGGATTCTGGTAGAATTTTTGAAATGGGTATATTTTTTTTTTAGCTTCGCAGAATGATCTATTAAACAATTGATACAATTCGATTACTCAACTCAATTATCAATTAGTAGTACCCCTAGAGTCCACTTCTTCCCCATACTACGAGTGAAAGGGAAAATGTAAAGACTACCATTAAAGCAGCCCAAGCGAGACTTACTATATCCATGTGAATTATGTCCCCTATCTCTATGAATATGAAGGAATTATTCCATTATTTATCATTAATAATAGTGGAATCAATGGTGCAGAGTCAAAATGGGATTCTGACCTAATGCTATTGATGAACCAATCCAATGAATACACTCGTAACAAGTTCCTATATGATTTCTGGTAGAATTGGGAAGCATTAATCACAAGCAAGATACACAGTTACCCCCTTGGAAGTTTCAAGGGAATCTTACTAATGGAATATGTAGGAATAGTAAGACCTATTGTTTGTTGCCTTTCATAAGCAAAAGGCCGAAAAATATACCATCAAGATCGATAACTATCTATCACATACCTCTATCTCACATCTAAGCCTTACTGTCTCTGTTTCTGTGAAACAATCGGGAGACACCCTATTACATTCTTGGCGGGGTTACCAAAAAGAAAGAATTTTTTCTTTCTT